TTTGGGGGTCGTGGAATGCTTTTCTTCTCGTCTTATTCTACATGGAATACAAATGGAATACAATGAGTTAAAATAAGAAGGAATAGGGGAATATTCGGCCGTTTACTCCAAAAAGAGGATTAAATCCTATTGAAAACTAAATAATCCGAAATAGAAAGAGCTTTTTTAAAATTCCATTCTTTATTTCTCTTTCACTCGACCCCCCCCAAAAAAAAATCCAATTTTATTTTTCAACGGGGTTAGATGATCTAGTTCTTAATATTATTACTTTACTTACCTGATAGATTCCACAACAAATCTTTTGATTCGGAATTAGGGATTCATGTCCCATCTGATGAATCGATTTTCTTTTATACTTTTGTATCTCACTCTATCTTGTTTTTTAGTATTATCTAAAATAACCGATGAATTCGAAATTTTCCATAACTTAGGTAAGTGCTTTATCAACATATGTAGTGTAGTGAAAAAATAAATGGAATTTAACCCCTTCATGCTTACTATAACTAGTTATTTCGGTTTTCTACTGGCTGCTTTAACTATAACTCCAGCTCTATTTATTGGCTTGAACAAGATAGGTCTTATTTGATACGTCTTATTTGAAATGAATTGAATGAATAAGTCAGAAAAGAAGAAAAATCTTTTGTATTCCTAGTATTCTAGGACTCTTTTCCGCACTAATCACCAATTCTTTTCTTTGTCATTGAGATTCGTGGATAATTTAGACTATTATTTAGAGATAGATCGTACCTCTTTTTTTTAGCCCCTCGAACAAATAGAAATGATTGAAGTTTTTCTTTTTGGAATCGTCTTAGGCCTAATTCCTATTACTTTAGCGGGATTATTCGTGACTGCGTATTTGCAATACAGGCGTGGGGATCAGTTGGATCTTTGATTGAGTAACATTTCTTTTTTGATTGACCTCCTCCAGACCAGAGAGGAGGTCAAAGTGGAGTTGCAATTCGACTTTGTTTTTTTAAGTTATTTTACTCTGTTTCGGCATAAAACAGATGGAATCACGCTCTGTAGGATTTGAACCTACGACATCGGGTTTTGGAGACCCGCGTTCTACCAAACTGAACTAAGAGCGCTTTCAAAAAGAAAATTCCTAACGTGTTTCACGTACGTTACGTATAGTATTCACAAATTCAAGTTATACCCACTTTAATCGATCTCCCCGATATTGCCCATAAAGAAGAGAGAAGGAATAGGTAGGGATGACAGGATTTGAACCTGTGACATTTTGTACCCAAAACAAACGCGCTACCAAGCTGCGCTACATCCCTTTTCCAAATTGTTGTACAATGCCATTGTACACAATTCCTTTCTTATTTTCCACATTGTAATTTTCTTCTATTTCTCTATCTATATAGAACTTTCTTGTCATTTCTTGTTTTTGGTCTCATATAATCAAGGAAGGGTATACATCTAAAATCCAATCGAATTTCACCTATAAAAGAAAGATTACTATTCCTTAGTAATGTATAGGAGGAAGGGTCATCTTTTTTAGGTATAGGAAAATTTCGTCTATATGGTTCATTTTATATATATAATATTGTATTTCTTTTTTTAGTTACGAATTTAAAGAAATACAAACTATCTTGTTTAAAGAAATACAAACTATCTTGGGCAAAAGTATCTGATCATATATGTATTCCAATAAGGAAGGAGGATTTTCAATGCGGGATATAAAAACATATCTCTCTGTAGCACCCGTCCTAAGTACTCTATGGTTTGGGGCTTTAGCGGGTTTATTGATAGAAATTAATCGTTTATTCCCAGATGCTTTGTCATTCCCTTTTTTTTCATTCTAGTTATTCCTATGCGAGAGATAGAATTTCACATGACGAAAATATTCCTTCAATCCTTTTTTAGTATACGAAGCAAAAAGAAAGAAAGGATGGATTGGGTCGAACCTCAGGGTCATGAAAAATCCCTTTTTAGAAAACACAAATTTAATTAAAAAGGGTATCCAAGTTAAGTCAGGCCTCACAACAAATCAGAGCATAGAAAGAGGCTAGGATTGGGGTTGCTACTTAAATGAAAGGATTTCGAAGCAAAATCCTTGCTAATTCGACAAGGATTGTATTTTTTAATTATTTCTCTATTTTTTATTCTATTGGATTCGTTAGAGAATTCGAAGAATTACAACAAAATATTTAGAATTAGAAATCACATTTTTAGTTAAAAACTTCTATGGATTTTATTCTTCTTCTTCGGATCAAAAATAGAAGAATAAAGGAATAGATATAAGAATTAAGTTAAGTCGATCCAAAAAGGAAAGGAGGTTCATGGCCAAGGACAAAGATGTTAGAATCGGAGTTATTTTGGAATGTATCAGTTGTGTTCGAAAGGGTACCAATAAGGAATCGACGGGAATTTCTAGATATAGTACTCAAAAGAATCGTCACAATACACCCGGACAATTAGAATTAAGAAAATTTTGTCGTTATTGTCGCAAGCATACGACTCATAACGAAATAAAGAAATAGGAGCATCGTGTGCTCGATTTTTCCAAAGAACAAAAAGAGTAAGAACTTCTTATTTAATATATAGAACTATTTAATATATAGAACATATATAGAAAACAAAATTAAAATCAACTCATCTGGTTTTGGGTAGATATTATTTCATATGTATAGAGGATTTTTATTTAATTTATTTTATTTAATTTATATATATTATTAAATTTATATATTTAGTATATGAATATAATAATATATGGATCAAAGAAAGGCTACTTACTTCTGGATCCAGAATTAATAAAATAAAGAAATCCTTTTTTTGCCAATTTTCAAATAAAATAAGGAATAAATCATGTATATATCTAAACAACCTTTTCGTAAATCTAAGCAACCCTTTCGTAAATCCAAACAACCCTTTCGTAAATCCAAACAACCTTTTCGTAAATCTAAACAACCTTTTCGTAAGCGTTCTCGAATTGGCCCGGGGGATCGAATTGATTATAGAAACATGAGTTTAATTAATCGATTTATTAGTGAACAAGGAAAAATATTATCCAGACGAATAAATAGATTAACCTTGAAACAACAACGATTAATTACTCTTGCTATAAAACAGGCTCGTATTTTATCTTTCTTACCATTTCGTAACTATGAAAATGAGAAGCAATTTCAAGCCCAGTCAATTTCAATAATTACTGGCCCTAGAAACAGAAAAAATAGACATATTCCTCAATTAACACAAAAGTCCAATTCCAATCGAAACTTAAGAAACTCCAACCAGAATTTAAGAAACAACAATCGAAACTGAAATTCCGATTGTTGATGTTTTATTCAAAAAGGTAAGACTCATATTATATAAAGTAATCCTGTTTTGATTCTTGGTAATCTTAATTTATTGTATCTTCCCGGAGTTCCTTCTCCGGGAATTCGTTTTTAATTATTCCTGTATATTACTTTTTTCTCCCTTTAATTGATGGTTTTTATTTTATTAGAAATCGTGTAAAGATTATTTGGATTTGATACAGCTACTTGTGCAAGCATTTTACGATTAAGAATCAATTCCTTCTTATACAGATTGTGTATTAATTTACTATAACTATCGAAACTATAACTATCGAATACTTTATATATCCGTGTTGCCGCGTTTATCCGAGTGATCCACAAACGACGAAAATCCCTCTTTTGCCTGCCTCTATCTCGATGAGAAGAAAAAAAAGCTCTTCTTACTTGTTGAGTAATCATTCGATTAAGTCTTAAATGAGCACCTCTAAAGTTTGAGGCAAATGAACGCATTTTTGTTCGTCGTCTCCGAGCTATATATCCTCGCGGAACTCTGGTCATTGAATCAAATTAACCTTAATGAATAACTAATGATTTCTCTTGTTTTAACCGTCCCTTTTCCCATTAATAACAAAACGGATTATTCCGATATATAAAATATTAATTCCAACGGCTTTTGCTACTATAACCTTCCCAACCACGATTTTTTATTCTATTCCCTTCAGTTATTTCGTATAGAAATAACAAATTCTAACCATACTAAAAAAACAGTGGGTTCCATCGTTTCTATGGTTTCCTTTTAAACAACGGTGAGGCCCTCTCTATACACCGGAGCCCTCTCTTTCATTTCATCAAAAGGTATTGTGAACTTGTATAGTTCACATTCTTTGGCTCTACCTATCCATTATAGAGTAAATAGCTCTTTTCACAATAAGAGTTATTCATACAGTGACGGTATTTAATTATGAAAGTTGGCTTAATAGCTGACCCTTTAGTCCGTTCTTTTAAGATAAAGGAGCATAAGCCTTTTTCTTTTTATTACTATTTCCTCCGCTTAATAGATAACCATTTGCTACCAATGGGGGAATTGCTTCTTCTAATTCCAATCTAGATGATTGGATTTGCACCAAAGGAAACCAGAAATTCCATATACCATAGAAATCTAGGATAGAGAAGTTCTACCCTATTCATTGGTACTGATCATGGATACTTCCAAAATTGTCTTATTTGTTTGAACTCATGATCTGAACGAGTCGCACATACACTCTAGCACATGTTCCTCGACGCTGAGGACACCCCTTAAGCGCGGGCGTTTTTCTAGCATTTCGTATTGGCTGTCTTGCATTTCTAATAAGTTGTTTAACTGTCGGCATGTCGTATGTATATAGAAAAAAATGGATTGGTTTAGATCGATCTTAACCTGCGGATTCATCATCATGAAGTATTTCTATTTTCTATAAAATCGCATAAAACCCGAATTTAGGTTTGAAATAAATTTACAAGAAATCCAGCCCCTACCAATCCTTAAACATTTCTGGAAACCGCACGGGATCGGTATCGCAGTGCTCATCAATCATTTCATCCCCTACAATATCGACAAGTCCATAAGCTTTTGCTTCGTCTGCTGACATGAAAACATCCCTTTCCATGTCTTCGGATACAACCCAAAAAGGCTTGCCTGTTCTTAGTGCATAAACCCTTGTGATCATTTCGCGAACTTTGTGTAATTCTTCCACTTCTAGTAAAAATTCAGGTGTCCTTGCCCGATAATAAGCACTAGCAGGTTGGTGAAGCATAATCCTAGCGTGAGGGAATGCTATACGCTTGGTGGGTTCTCCTCCAAGCAGAATAAAGGAGGCCATGGATGCAGCTATTCCAAGGCATATTGTATATATGTCTGGTGTCACCGTTTGCATCGTATCAAAAATTGCCATTCCTGAGATTAGCCATCCGCCGGGAGAGTTTATAAACAAAAAAATATCGCTAATTCCATCTTCTATACTGAGATATACCATGAGACCCGTAATATGATTCGTGATCTCGCAACGAATCTCTTGACCTAAAAAAAGTGTTCTTTCTCGATACATAACATTGTATAAGTCAACCCAAGTCGCTTCTTCATCTCCGGGAATCCGGTAAGGTACTTTTGGAACACCAATCGGCATATTAGATTAATATTATTAAATTTAAGTAACAAAACTACACTTTAATATGGAAACGTAAGAATGGAGGAAAAAGAAAGAATCCGCAGTTTATTATCTTTATTTTTTCTTATTCTATAAGAATACTATAGATTATATTAATACATAGATTGAAAAATGATACATATAAGAAAGGTAAAACAGATTGAATAAAGAAAAAGGAATTTTTGATTCGAATGATAAACAAAAACAGATTAGGGATCTATTCTAGGTTTTTCCAAGCAGCCCAAGCTACCCATTGCATATTGGCACTTATCGAGTATAGAATAGATCTGCTTCGCTTTCTTCTTACAAACAGAATTGGCTTCTTATTTTTAATGAAATGAAATAAATATTCATGTTTTCTGACACAGAATCCCCTAGAAGGGATATGGATAGTCTTTTCCAATGCGATAAAATAAAACGACATCGTGTCTATTTTTCTTTGCTAAAGGGGTATTTCGATGGGTTTGCCTTGGTATCGTGTTCATACTGTCGTATTGAATGATCCGGGTCGATTGCTTGCGGTGCATATAATGCACACAGCTCTAGTTTCTGGTTGGGCCGGCTCGATGGCTTTATACGAATTAGCGGTTTTTGATCCCTCAGATCCTGTTCTGGATCCAATGTGGAGACAAGGTATGTTTGTCATCCCCTTCATGACTCGTTTAGGAGTAACCAATTCGTGGGGTGGTTGGACTATTTCAGGAGGAACTACAACGAATCCGGGTATTTGGAGTTATGAAGGTGTGGCAACTGCGCATATTGTGTTTTCTGGCTTGTGTTTCTTGGCAGCTATCTGGCATTGGGTATATTGGGACCTAGAACTATTCCGTGATGAGCGGACGGGAAAACCCTCTTTGGATTTACCGAAGATCTTTGGAATTCATTTATTTCTTGCAGGGGTGGCTTGTTTTGGCTTTGGTGCATTTCATGTAACGGGTTTGTATGGTCCTGGGATATGGGTGTCCGATCCTTATGGACTAACTGGAAAAGTACAAGCTGTAAATCCTGCGTGGGGCGCAGAAGGTTTTGATCCTTTCGTTCCGGGAGGAATAGCTTCGCATCATATTGCTGCGGGTACATTGGGCATATTAGCGGGCCTATTCCATCTTAGTGTCCGTCCGCCTCAACGTCTATATAAAGGATTACGTATGGGCAATATTGAAACTGTACTTTCCAGTAGTATTGCTGCTGTTTTTTTTGCAGCTTTCGTAGTTGCCGGAACTATGTGGTATGGGTCGGCAACTACCCCAATCGAATTATTCGGGCCTACTCGTTATCAGTGGGATCAGGGATACTTTCAGCAAGAAATATATCGAAGAGTTAGCGATGGGTTAGCTGAAAATCTTAGTCTATCAGAAGCTTGGTCTAAAATTCCCGAAAAATTAGCTTTTTATGATTATATTGGTAATAATCCCGCAAAAGGGGGATTATTCAGAGCAGGCTCAATGGACAACGGGGATGGAATAGCTGTTGGATGGTTAGGACATCCCGTCTTTAGAGATAAAGAAGGACGCGAGCTTTTTGTACGTCGTATGCCTACTTTTTTTGAAACATTTCCGGTAGTTTTGGTAGATGAAGAGGGAATTGTGAGAGCGGACGTTCCTTTTAGAAGAGCAGAATCCAAATATAGCGTTGAACAAGTAGGTGTAACAGTCGAGTTCTATGGTGGCGAACTTAATGGAGTAAGTTATTCTGATCCTGCTACTGTAAAAAAATATGCGAGGCGTGCCCAATTAGGGGAAATTTTTGAATTAGATCGAGCTACTTTGAAATCAGATGGTGTTTTTCGCAGCAGTCCAAGGGGTTGGTTCACTTTTGGTCATGCTACCTTTGCTTTGCTCTTCTTTTTTGGACACATTTGGCATGGCGCTCGAACCTTGTTCCGAGATGTTTTTGCTGGTATTGATCCAGACTTGGATGCTCAAGTAGAATTTGGAACATTCCAAAAAGTTGGAGATCCAACTACAAGGAGACAGACAGCTTGATACCACATTGCTATGGTATCTTTCACCTCTCTTTTTTGATTTGACATAGGAAACTTCTCCTGTCCTTTCTTTAACTTGACTCTTTTTCTTTTTTTATATGGGAAATGATCCCAAATGACAAGTGAATAGGTGTGGAAGTTATAATTGTAAATAAACCACGATCGAATCTATGGAAGCATTGGTTTATACGTTCCTTTTAGTTTCGACTTTAGGGATCATTTTTTTCGCTATCTTCTTCCGAGAAGCACCTAAGGTTCCGACTAAAAAATGAAATAATTTAATTGAAGTAATAAGTCTCCCAGATGGGAAGACTTATTACTTCAATTAGTCCCCATGTTCTTCGAATGGATCTCTTAATTGTTGAGAGGGTTGCCCAAATGCGGTATATAAGGCATACCCAGTAAAGCTTACAAGTAAACCAGATATGGAGATGGCGACTAAAGTTGCTGTTTCCATTTTTTTTTGTAGAATTTCAAGATTACAATGGATCTATGAAAAGATCGTGTATTTACAACTACAATGGAATAGTATACAAAGTCAACACCAATGATTAAATAGAATTTATGGTTACACAAACCGTTGAAGATAGTTCTAGAGCTAAGCCAAAACGAACTGGCGCAGGTGGTTTATTGAAACCCTTGAATTCAGAATATGGGAAAGTAGCTCCAGGCTGGGGAACTACTCCTCTTATGGGGGTCGCAATGGCTTTATTCGCGATATTCCTATCTATCATTTTAGAAATTTATAATTCTTCTGTTTTACTGGACGGAATTTTAATGAATTAGGTTTCTACTAACTAAAACAAGGCCTTTCTATTTTAAGCTGGACATTTCTAGACATTCTGGCAGTTCGACCGTGGATTTTTTGTTTCGGTATCTCTGGAATATGAGTGTGTGACTTGTTAGAATTGATCCTATTGAGAATACATAGAAAGGGCCTGTTATCTGTATCAAGATGATTCTAATTCGTCGGATATTATTTATTCTAGTATCTGGAACACGAAATACATAAAGTGGATCAAGAAAAAAAATGGAACTATGATTCATACTAACTATTTAGACCTCGCAACCAGACTGAAAAAAAATCCAGGTAGTTCTTAATAAAAAAAGAAATTTTCTTCCTTCCAATCCAATTTTGTTTACCCAAAAGATAACTTTTTTTCTCTCGATTTTGTCTAGTCATTACACCGATTCAATAAATGATCATCAAGCGGTTTTTATTCGAAGAACCCTTGCCTTTTGTTTAGCTTGAGACTCAATCATCGTGGCTCTAGTATGAATCTAAGGTTTTAATTGAACTGATTCATAGGATCGCAACAAGATAATTTCTATCAGAAAACTACTAGAAATTTTGATTTGGATAAATAAAAAATAGGGACGAGAAAAGTCAAGAGGCCTCTAACGATCAACATAAGGGAAAGAAAGACAGATGAGCCAACTTGAGATTTTTTGGCATTATCATCACAAAGAAAAAATTCTGGATTTTTCTTATTTCATATCTTCAAGGCAAATCGATCCAATACCGTAGCTGATGAAGTTTTTTAATATCCGTTGAAAATTTGTGTGTTTCTGCTTGAGCCGTACGAAATGAAATTTTCATATACGGTTCTCAGAGGGGGGGGGGGTCGGACTAGTTACCTATCTCAATAAAGTATATGATTGGTTTGAGGAACGTCTTGAAATTCAGGCAATTGCGGATGATATAACTAGTAAATATGTTCCTCCTCATGTCAACATATTTTATTGTTTAGGGGGAATTACACTTACTTGTTTTCTAGTACAAGTTGCTACTGGTTTTGCTATGACTTTTTACTACCGACCAACGGTTACAGAGGCTTTTTCCTCTGTTCAATATATAATGACAGAGGCCAACTTTGGTTGGTTAATCCGATCAGTTCATCGATGGTCAGCAAGTATGATGGTTCTAATGATGATCCTGCACGTATTTCGTGTATATCTTACAGGTGGATTTAAAAAACCCCGTGAATTAACTTGGGTCACAGGTGTGGTTTTGGCTGTATTGACTGCATCATTTGGTGTAACTGGTTATTCTTTGCCTTGGGATCAAATTGGTTATTGGGCAGTCAAAATTGTGACAGGTGTACCTGAAGCGATTCCGGTAATAGGATCCCCTTTAGTGGAGTTATTACGCGGAAGTGCTAGTGTGGGCCAATCCACTTTGACTCGTTTTTATAGTTTGCATACCTTTGTACTGCCTCTGCTTACTGCCGTATTTATGTTAATGCACTTTCCAATGATACGTAAGCAAGGTATTTCGGGTCCTTTATAGGGAAAGCATATCATAGAGAATTCTAATTCTCATATATCCTATCGGGTAGGTTGTGGTATTTCATTGCTACAAACATGGGTTATTGTAAAATAAGACATGTCATTTGGATACTTATCTTCAACTCCGAAGTATTTTGATACAAATAGTTGAAGCGAATTTTACGAAAGAAAATAAGACGGATTATGGGAGTGTGTGACTTGAATTATTGATTTGGCCATGCAGATAGAGAATTGGATCTGCCACATTAGAATTCACGACCAAAGGTGTCTCCGCATCCAATCAACACGTGAGTCTCCCATCTAGGAAGGATAGGCTGGTTCACTCGAGGAGAATATTTTCTATGATCATACCCCAACCATGTCATCCATGAACAGGCTCCGTAAGATCCCGTAGAGTATAAATGGAATAAGTCCTGTGATATGATTCAATTCTATATTTCTTACACTTACTTTTTATTATAGTAAAAAAATGCATTCATTTTCTTTGCATTGATTTCGATCGGCAATACTATCGGAGTAAAAGAGGGGATCTAAGGAAGAGCGTAGGCTAAACTTTTAGATTTTTTATTAGTAACAAGTAAATACTTTGTTTGGACGTAAGAAACTTACGATATTGAGGGGATAAACACCAACTAATCAAGAGACAATCCACAAAGCGATTGATCATGATCAAATTTGTAAGCCCACTTGGATATTGAGCATTTACACATAAAAATAGGATAGTAATTATAGGCGCAACTTCGGAAAAGATAATCTGATAAAGCTTTTCTTACCTTGAGTCATTATATAACCTATTCTATTGTGGATCTTCTGCGGTCTTATTTCTTTCATTCTTGCTCGAGCCGGATGATGAAAAATTCTCACGTCCGGTTCCTTTGGGGGATGGATCCTAAAGAATTCACCTATCCCAATAACAAAGAAACCTGACTTAAATGATCCTGTATTAAGAGCAAAATTAGCTAAAGGGATGGGACATAATTATTACGGGGAACCCGCGTGGCCCAATGATCTTTTATACATTTTTCCAGTAGTAATTCTAGGTACTATTGCATGCAATGTAGGTTTAGCGGTTCTCGAGCCGTCAATGATTGGTGAACCGGCGGACCCTTTTGCAACACCCCTGGAAATATTACCTGAGTGGTACTTCTTTCCCGTATTTCAAATACTCCGTACAGTACCCAATAAGTTATTGGGCGTTCTCTTAATGGTTTCTGTGCCAACAGGCTTATTGACAGTACCCTTTCTAGAGAATGTGAATAAATTCCAAAATCCATTTCGTCGCCCAGTAGCTACGACCGTTTTTTTAATCGGTACTGCAGTAGCTCTTTGGTTAGGTATCGGAGCAACATTACCCATTGAGAAATCCTTAACTTTAGGTCTTTTTTAGGGATTTTTCGGGTTGATTCATTCAACCGTGAAATCTCCTGCATGGGTATCTAGGAAACAGTTACTTCCAAGTGAATCTTCCCTAGATACCTAAAATCTATTTTATTATGATCCATTTCGCGAAAATATAGATTGTGCTAAAGATGAAAAATTGTTTTCTTTTTATTCTAACTCTATAAAAAAAGAGGAAAAAATTGCAATGGATTTAAAGCGAGAACTTGTTCTTAGGTAAATCAATTGGGAGATGCTTCTCTAGAGTGTCCCATATAAGCTTTTCATCCTCCATACGAAAACTGTTAATTCTCATAAGATCTTCTTCAGTCTTACTCAAAAGGTCCAATAGTGTATGTATATTGGCCCTTTTGAGACAATTATACGTTCTAGAAGGCAATTCTAATTGATCAATAAAAATACAATTCAATGGAATTCCTTTTTTGTTTTTCTTTAGATTAGTGAATCTTTTTTGAAAGGTTAAAAGGGGTGGAGTAAATCTGTTTTTATTTTGGTCGAAACTAGTGCCCCCCCCCTCCACGTGTAGAAAAGGAAAAAATAAATCAATCAAATTACGAGAAGCTTCATAAAGTGCTTCTTTAGGGGTTAAACTTCCATTCGTCCATATTTCTAGAAAAAGTATCTCCTGTTTTTCATTTCCATTCCCACAAGAAAAAATACTATAATTTACATTTCGAACAGGCATGGATACAGCATCTATAGGATAACTTCCATCTTGAGAGTTCTTTCTTAGTTCCGTATGATATCCGCGATCTCGCTTGATCTGTAACTCAATACAGAAATCTAGAGGCTCTCTCAAGTTAGCTATAGGTTGTGTCGTATCAACGATTTCTACGGAAGGCGGTAAGATTATATCTTGAGCGGTTATGTATCTAGGACCTTTGACACAAATTGATGCGTCTCTAACTCCATAGAGATTACTTTTCAATACAATTTCTTTCAAATTTAGTAAAATTTCTTGTATGGATTCTTCAATACCCACTATTGTAGAATATTCGTGTGGGACGTTCCCAAATTTTGCGCGTGTGATACATGTTCCTTCTATTTCTCCAAGTAAAGCTCTTCGCAAGGCAATACCAACAGTATCCGCTTGACCTTTTCTAAGCGGGGACAGAATGAAACGGCCATAATAAAGACGCTTACTATCTACTCTTGATTCAACACACTTCCACTGTAGTGTTTGGTTGGATGCTGTTACCTCCTCTCGAACCATAATAGACTAGTATTATTATTTGATCGGTGAATCGTTTATTTCTCTTGAAAGCGGTTTATTTCTTTTACAGACGTCTTTTTTTAGGAGGTCGACACCCATTATGCGGCATAGGTGTTACATCGCGTATACAACTTAACCGTACACCACTTTTAGCAATGGCTCGTAATGCGGCATCTCTTCCGCTACCAGCACCTTTTACCATAACTTCTGCTCGTTGCAAGCCCACTGTACGAATAGCATCTACTGCTGTTCTTTGACCCGCATAGGGTGATGCTTTTCTTGAGCTTTTGAATCCACAAGTACCTGCGGAGGACCAGAAAACCACCCGACCTTGCGGGTCTGTAACAGTTATAATGGTATTGTTGAAACTGGCTTGAACATGAATAACCCCTTTTGTTATTCTACGTGCACTCTTCCGTAAACTAAAACGGGCATTCCTACGCAAACCAATACGTATTCTCTTACGTGAACCTATTTTTGGCATAGCTTTTGTCATATTTTATTATCTCATAAATATGAGTTGGAAATAACAAAAAGAAAAAAAGATACAAAGATATCCGTTTCGGGGTAAAATATATTCTTTACTTGAATTTTTTTATTTTGAATTTGGACATTTCCGTGGGTACTTTATTTTGACTTTTTAGAGGGGAAAGCTTCTTTTTCGAAGGATTACCCCTGTCTTTGTTTATGCTTCGGATTGGAACAAATGACTCTAATTCGCCCACGCCTATGAATCAGGCGACATTTTGTACAAATTTTGCGGACGGAAGCTCGTATTTTCATATTTAGGTACTCCTTTTATGAATCTACTCTTTTGGAAAAAATAAGTCTCTTCATTTAAATTTTGAAACTTGGAATTTATTACCCTAGAAAAACCTAATCCTTTGAATCTTTGGTATCCTTCAAATCTTCCGTATCCTTTGAGTTTTCGTTACGCTTCGAATCTTTATGGGGAAGTCTAAAAATTATACGTCCCTTGCTTGAATCATAACGACTTACTTCAATTTTGACCCTATCCCCCATAAGTATTCGTATAGAACTGGACCGGATTTTTCCTGAAATATAGCCCAGGATGATGGTGTCATTTTCTAGGCGAACGCGGAACATTCCGTTGGGTAGGGCTTCCGTAACTAAACCTTCGAAAGTTACTTTTGCTTCTCTCGGTTTTTTTTTTTCTCTCCTATTTTTTTTTTCTGTCATATTTTTTTTCTCCTATTTTTTGATTTTTATTTCCAAAATAGGAAGTTCGAGATAGAATTCGTGCACTATAGGCGGGGCCATTACCATATATAACATAAGACTTCTCCCCCGATTCTCTTTAGTCGAGCTTCTCGATCTGTTATTATACCTCTAGAAGTAGAAAGAATAGCAATTCCCATTCCGCCCAAAACCTTAGGAATTCCTTGATAGTTAGCATAAACTCGTAAGCCAGGTCGGCTGATACGTTTTAAAAAGGTTCTAGTTCTATATATTCCCTTTCTAGTCTTTCTCTTTTGATGCCGCAAAGTTGAAACCAAGAAATATCTGTTATTTTCCTGATGTCTTCGAACACTTTCAATAAAACCCTCTCGTAGAAGTATTTTAACAATGTTTTCGGTAATATTTGTAGATACTACTCGAACAGTTCCTTTTTTATTCATGTCCGCGTTTCTTATAGAGGTTAGTAAATCAGCAATAGTGTCCTTGCCCATAAGACTCTAATTCTAGGTTCCTCCTTATTTTTCTATAATGAACATGTTTTCTTTTTTCTTTTAATTTTATATTTTAAAGCATATACGTGAGAAACAATCTACTAATTTTTCTTTGATCTATATCTCATCTACTAGTATTTATAATACTTCAGGAGCTAATGAAACTATTTTAGTAAAATTCAATTCTCTCAATTCCTCGGCAATCGCGCCAAAAACTCGAGTTCCTTTTGGATTTCCTTTTTGATCAATGATAACTGCTGCGTTGTCATCATAGCGTATTATTATACCGTCTTCGCATTTGAATTCTTTACATGTACGTACAATTACAGCTCGAATTACTTCAGATCTTTCTAGAGGCATTTGGGGCACTGCGTCTTTGATTACAGCAACAATAACATCACCAATACGAGCATATCGCTGATTACCAGCAGCTCCTATGACTCGAATACACATCAATTTTCGGGCTCCACTGTTATCTGCTACATTTAAAAGGGTCTGAGGTTGAATCATATTATTTTGATTTCAATTTATTATTTCAATGCAAAAGGAGGAAATCCATATTGTCTATCTATTTATAGAAGGACAAATCTGGGTTTTCAATATTCTTTTTGGGGGTTCGATATCCCTAATCGAAGAAATTGACTTCGTATGGGCATTTTACTGGCAGCTATTTCCATAGCTGCTCTAGCTACAGTTTCGGATACTCCGCTCATTTCATAAAGTATTCGACCCGGTTTAACAACGGCTACCCAATATTCGGGGGATCCCTTTCCAGAGCCCATACGTGTTTCTGTGGGTCTTATTGTAACCGGTTTGTCGGGAAATATACGTACCCATAGTTTTCCACCACGACGTGCATATCGTGTTATTGCTCTTCGCCCTGCTTCTATCTGTCTCGCTGTGATCCAAGCGGGTTCAAGTACTTGAAGAGCGTATCTACCGAAACAAATACGATTGCCTCGATGGGATTTTCCCTTCATTCTTCCTCTATGTTGTTTACGAAATCTAGTTCTTTTGGGGTTATAGTCGATGGTTCTTTCTTAGTTCCATCTCTACTGCAAAACTGGACATGAGAGTTTCTTCTCATCCAGCTCCTCGCGAATAAAATGAGAAAGCATGCAAATTTCTCTAATTCCTAATAAATATTCAAAGATATTACGAATAGAAAAATGTATAGTTAAGAAAGAAGATCTATAATATATTCAAATTCTATATTTGGATAGAATGTAATCCTTCTTTTTCTAAGGAATTCCCTTATTTTTACTCTTATTGAATCGTGGTAAAGTATTCTAATGCAATAAAGATTTCGCGGGCGAATTTTTACTCTTTCCTGTCTTATTTGTTAATTTCTAACTTACCAAATAAAGGAATTTTTTTGGTTTGTTCCGCCATCCCACCCAATGAAGTATTAGGATTCTTTTCAATAAAATCCTATCCAGTCATAGGTTTTTTCGTTCCCACAGCTTCTCCTTTAATGGTTAGGTTTGAATCCTGCAATGGAGCTTCCAAAAAATTTCTTTCCGAGTCAATTTTCTCAGTTTTATTAACACGGGCTACTCCTTTCCTTATTATTGCTTTTAATTTGTATTTTTTGTTTCAAGTTACGATTTCGAATTCTCTCTTATTTTTATTATTTTAATATATTGTGCTTTATCACATTGCCTTTTATGGTGTAATCCATAGACCATACACATCGGAATCCTATATCTTTCTTATTCTTTTTCCTTCTATCTATCATCCCTCCTTTTATCCACATCCTTTTAGTTTTGCTTCACAACCTAGAATCCTGTTTCTTTTTTAGAGAAAAAAATGCAGTTGCTACAACTATATGATAGATCTGCTCATTTATGATCGATGTATTTATTCACATAGTGACTGTTTCTTAGTTAGGATCTTGATAATACGAAGCAATAGGTTGGTTATTTAGTTAATTTTATAGAATTACTAAGTTTTTTCTATTTTTAGTAGGGTTCGGTCAATTTTTTCGAATCCCATTTTTGGCCCTAAAGAAAAAACTAACGAGTCACACACTAAGCATAGCAATTATATTAAAAGATTTAGAAATTTTCATTAAATCTTATAGAAAGAGATATAATTTCTTCTTTTTTTCAGGGATTTCGGGAAAAATAAGGTTCTTTTCTTTTTTATTCTATCACAGGGCAGAATGGGAAGACAAGGTTAGTTATTCTTCTTCTACGAATATCCAAATTTTTACACCTAATACTCCATAGATAGTTCGAATTGGATAGCAGCAATAATCTATTTTAGCGCGAATTGTTTGAAGGGGAAGTCTACCCTTTTTGATGCATTCGGCACGTGCAATTTCTTTCCCTGCTAGACGACCCGCAATTTGGATTTTTACTCCCTTTATATCTGCTTTTTTAGTTAATTCAATGGCTTTTTTCATTGCCTTTCGGAATGAAACTCTATTTTTTAATTGGAAAGCTATATATTCTGCAAGAATGTTAGGTTGTCTATAAGGTTCTTTAACTTTTTCAATAGCAATATTAAGTCTCTGGTTTACAGAATTCACTTCCTTTTGGAGATCTTTCTCTAATTCTTCGATTGCTCCTTTTTTTTTTAATAAATTGGGGAATCCAATATGGATTATGGCGTGGGTTGTGTCAATTTCTTTTTGAATTTCTATATGTGTAATTACTTCGGAACTTGAGTCTGATTCTATTTTTCTATTCGAGCCTTTTTTCCTATTCTTTTGTATATAGTTCTTGATACAATTCCGTATTTTTTTATCTTCCTGTAGACCTTCAGAATAATTTTTTGGTTGTGCGAACCAAAAGGAATGGTGATTTTGGGTTGTACCAAGTCTGAAACCGAGTGGATTTATTTTTTGTCCCATATTTTTCTATTCTTTTTTTTTTATTGGGAATCGAAATCTTAAATTAATCTAAAGATTTTTTCGATTTCTTTACTATATTTAGTACAATTGTTATATGACACATGGTTTTTTTTATAGGATAGCCGCGTCCTCGAGCCCGGGGTCTGAATTTTTTCATAATAGTACTTCTACTAACTTCGGCTTTAGTGATGAATAAACTCGCTTTGTCGAAATTCCTATAATGAGTAGCATTTGCTGCTGCCGAATAAACCAACTTTAAGATGGGATAAGATGTTCGATAAGGCATCAGGTTCAGTATCATAACGGTTTCCTCGTAGTAACGCCAGCGAATCTCATCAAGAACTCTTTGTGCTTTGAAAACAGACATATGTATGCGTTTTTGAGCTTTGAAAACCCGTTCGAACTTAAGTAGACGATCGGTTGGAACTTTTCTTGCGAGTTTCCTTAGCTCGTTCTTCTTTTTCTTTATCCTAGGGGTATACTTTACCAATTTGAAACTTGTCATAAATAAGGTTATTACCCGATTACCTTTACTTTAATTTGATATAAAATGGGTTTATTCTGAATCTTTCTATTCTGAATTCAGTTAACGACGAGATTTAGTATCCTTTCTCGAACTTTCATAACTCGTGAAATGCCGAGTAGGCACGAATTCCCCCAATTTGCGACCTACCATCGGATTTGTTATGTAAATAGGTATATGTTCCTTTCCATTATGAATCGCGATTGTATGGCCAACCATTGCGGGTAGAATGCTAGATGCCCGGGACCACGTTACTATTGTTTCTTTCTCCTCCTTCATATTGATCTTTTCGATTTTTGCCAATAAATGACGAGCTACAAAAGGATTCGTTTTTTTTCGTGTCACAGCTGATTACTCCTTTTTTCTTTTTAAAGAGTGGCATCCTATGTCCACTATCTCGATCGAGGTATGGAGGTCAGAATAAATAGAATAATGATGAATGGAAAAAAGAGAAAATCTTTTAGCTGTATAAGGGGCGGATGTAGCCAAGTGGATCAAGGCAGTGGATTGTGAATCCACCATGCGCGGGTTCAATTCCCGTCGTTCGCCCATCGCATTATTGCAAATTCCAAAAATGCAATTTTCCATATTCCTAGTTACGTATTTACTTACGGCGACGAAGAATAAAACTATCACTATATTTTTTCCTTTTCCTAGTTCTTCTTCCAAGCGCAGGATAACCCCAAGGGGTTGTGGGTTTTTTTCTACCAATGGGGGCTTTCCCTTCACCGCCCCCATGGGGGTGGTCCACAGGGTTCATAACTACCCCTCTTACTACGGGGCGTTTACCTAGCCAACACTTAGATCCGGCTCTACCCAAACTTTTTTGGTTCACCCCAACATTACCCACTTGTCCGACTGTTGCTAAGCAGTTTTGGGATACCAAACGGACCTCCCCAGATGGTAATCTTAAAGTGGCCAATTTACCCTCTTTTGCAATCAGTTTCGCTACAGCACCTGCTGCTCTAGCTAATTGCCCACCCCTTCCACGTGTGATTTCTATGTTATGTATGGCCGTGCCTAAGGGCATATCGGTTGAAGTAGATTCTTCTTTTTTCTCAAAAAACCCCTTCCCAAACTGTACAAGCTTCTTCCAAAGCATACGGCTTTCTAGATGTATATGACGATCTCTAGACAGATGGATCTTATATGAATCGTATGATGAAGTACCACATCAGTGGATATATAGAAAAGGAATCCAAATCCGCCGAATCGCTCATGTTATGATCTTCTACATCCTAGGTCTCCGCGTTCCGTCATCTGGCTTATGTTCTTCATGTAGCATTCAGATCGAATGACTCTATGAAATTACGTCGATACTTCCACATATTATGGGTAACGTAGGAGACATCCCTATTTTCACCCGGAGGTCTTAATTACCACTGCTTAGCTTTCAATTCGCCTCTGACCATCAAATTAAATGTGAATAACCCGTCCTCCTCTCTTTGAAACAAGGGGCGCTTCCGGTTCTGTGCGTGCTTCAAACAATTTTGTCTTCTCCATATTACCATATCTCCAGAGTCAATAATTTTCTATGAGGAACTACTGAACTCAATCACTTGCTGCCGTTACTCAACAGTTTTCTGTTGAGGTCTATCCCGTAGAGGTAGTCAAATTGGATCAGTGATCGATTTCTAGGTTTCGTCGTAAACCTAATTGGTTACTTCCAATTACGTAAATCAATAGTTCAAACCGCACTCAAAGGTAGGGCATTTCCCATTGATATAGGAACTTTTGTACCAGAAACAATAGTATCTCCAATTATAGCCCCTCTGGGATGTAAAATATATCTCTTCTCACCATCCCCATAGTGTATGAGACAAATGTATGCATTTCGATTAGGGTCATATTCTATGGTTACGATTCTACCAGATATGTCTTTTTGATTCCGTCGAAAATCGATTTTACGGTATAGGCGCTTATGACCTCCCCCTCTATGCCTTGCGGTAATGATTCCTCTGGCATTACGACCTTTACCACAACGGTGCCGTCCATGGATCAATTTATTTCGTGGATTGGATTTCACTTGCCTGTCTACGGTTCCCTTGCGTGTGCTCGGGATAGGTGTTTTGTATAAATGTTTCGCCGTATTATTAAGTATTCTCCTTTAGTTCTTTTCTCTATCTAGAAGTGGAATAGAATAGCCCGGTTGAAGGGTAATGATCATACGTCTGTAATGCATTGTATGTCCCAGAATAGGTCCCATTCTTCTACCCTTTCCGGGTAGTCGATGGCTATTCACAGCTACTACCTTAACACCAAAGAAGAGTTCGACCCAATGCTTTATTTCTGTCTTAGTGAATCCCGATTCGACATTAGAAGTATATTGATTCTTTCCCAATAAACGAAGGCTCTTTTCTGTAAATACTGCGTATTTGATTCCATCCATAAATCGACTTTCCCTCCTATGCTCTGAGTTCCAGTATCGATAAGAATTCGAGTTCTTATTGTTCTTATGTTATGGTATGAATATACCATAACAATTCGTTATGTATGGATGATGGATGAGATTCCATGGATAGAGAGACTGTTCCAATAGACTTATGGAACGTTCCCGTTCGCGTGCATCCAGCAGGAATTGAACCCGCAAATTTACCAATTATGAGTTGGGCGCTTT